AGTGGTTTGTTTGTTGTTGTGTTGTTTGTTGTTTGTTGTTGCTTGTTTGTTGTTGCTTGTTTGTTGTTTGTTGCTTGTTGCCTGCTTATTGTTTGTTGTTTTTGTTGTCTGTTTTTGTTCGGTGATTTGCTAGGGGAGTTCCTTTAATAATTGGTGGTAAATTATGCACATATGTGATGAGGTATGATGTCGAATGTTTTATTAATGTAATTCCAGTGCCAATGACATGTAAAAAATGTGTGAATAAAATTTGTGATGTGATGTAACGAAAAATTTAGTTGAAAGTTACTAGTGTTGTTTAAGAAGTTAGAGGAAGTGTGAAAGTAAGAAATTATGTCCAACAAGCATTCATCAAATAGCAGCATTAAAAGGGTCTGTGGACACACCATAACCAAATGGAAAGCAAAGTGCATCAGTGTCAAGATGATTCCCCATATACTTCAACCGTCTCATTCAGTAATCCCTGAGGACCAAAATTAGACCGCAACGCATTGTATGCTCAAGTCTTAGATTGTAATCACCCGGTGCACTGGAGGGGCTGCCTGAAGACGCCCCAAAAAAAAAGGGAACCAAAAGTGCCAAAAAGAGGAAATGCCGCGATCACGGACTGAAATGGTGATATATAGCCAACCAGATGACTTCGTAAAAAGTGAGGAGAGGGGACTAACCAAGTTATGGCCCTGACAGAGGAACCAGAGGCGCAAAAGTGCAAGTAGTGCTAGGGGTGTAGGGGGAAAGAATGGTCCTGAAGCTAGTAACGCAGTGTCTTATATGCGGCGGGTTGCTGATTTCTCGTGAGAAGTACGACTAATAGATAACCTGGTCCGATAGCTACCGGTCCTACGAGAAGTGTTGAGAGGATATGTCCTGCTACCATTCAAGGTATGTTGCTCAAGCACTGCCGTATCCTGGACGGGAGCATGTACAGATCTAGAAGGTTATGGGTTTAATACGAGGTATAGTGAGAGGTGCTAGGGACTATTGAAGTTAACTGTCCTCTGGGGGTGAGTGGGTGGAGAAAATGGGTATGTCCGCGTATATGCCTATGTACATAGTACATGCATTAGATGTTTTTCCTACATTAATGTAATGTATTATGTGGCAGATAGAGTAATGCACACTCATACATAAGTTGTTGGGGGTGGGGGGGGTAGGGGGGGGGCCAGAGGGGTTCCTTTAAAAAATTATTTGTTCTCGTAGTTGAAGTCAACGGCGGTTTTTCAGGCCGCAAGTCTTGGAGAAAGGCCAAGCGGGAATTGCCATGACTTATTTTGTACTTTTTTTGGGGCTATGTTTTGTTTTAGGGGGATTGGCTGTTGCATCTAATCCCTCACCTTATTATGGGGTGGTTGGTCTAGTGTTAGCATCTGTTGTGGGGTGTGGGTGGTTGTTGAGTTTGGGTGTCTCTTTTGTGTCCTTAGTGCTGTTTATGGTGTATTTGGGTGGGATGCTAGTGGTTTTTGTGTATTCTGTTTCTTTGGCAGCGGACCCATTTCCTGAGGCTTGGGGAAGCTGGCGGGTTGTGGGGTATGGAATGGGGCTTGTTTTGGTGGTTGTTGTAGGTGGGATTGTTGGGGGTTGGGGTTTAGTGGAGTGTTGGAAGCTGGGGGTGGTTACGGTTGATAGTGGTGGGATGTTTTCTGCTCGGTTGGATTTTAGTGGTGTAGCTATGTTTTATTCGTGTGGGGCAGGGATATTTTTAGTGGCAGGGTGAGGGTTGTTGTTGACTTTGTTTGTTGTGTTGGAGTTAGTTCGGGGGTTGTCGTGTGGGGCTATTCGGGCAGTTTAGGGGGGTGGAGGGTTCAGAGAATAGTTTAACGTAAAATACCAGCTTTGGGAGTTGGAGATAGAGGTTTAAGTCCTTTTTCTCTGAGGTGCTTGATGGTGGAGGGAACTCTAAGAAGAGGTACAGTCTTCATTCTTTGGTTTACAAGACCAATGTTTTTGATAAACTATTAGAGTGGTTTAGTAGTTAAGTATTTTGTTTTCTAGGGTTGCGATGGTAGGAAAGAGGATTAAGAGGATGGTGAAGTAGGTGATGGAGGCTAGTTGGCCAATGATGATAAATGGATGCTCTACTGGTTGGCTGCCGATTCATGTCAGGATGAGTAAGTTAGCGACTAAGAGTCAGAATAGGAGTTGAGAGAGTGGGCGGAAGGCTATTGTGCGCTGTTTGGATTTGTGTAGGAGAGGACTTAGGAATAGAACTAGGACGGATGCAGCTAGGGCTAGAACACCACCTAGTTTGTTGGGGATTGAGCGTAGGATGGCGTATGCAAATAGGAAGTATCATTCTGGTTTGATGTGGGGAGGTGTGACTAGTGGGTTTGCTGGGGTGAAGTTTTCTGGGTCACCTAGTAGGTTGGGTGAGAATAGGGCTAGGGTTGCTAGGGGAAGGAGTATGAGCATAAATCCTAGGGCATCTTTTAGGGTAAAGTAGGGGTGAAATGGGATCTTGTCACAGTTTGATACGATTCCCAGCGGATTGTTAGAGCCCGATTCGTGGAGAAAGGTGGGGGAATGGAATGCGAAACGAAAGGTTATTTTATTAATGTAATTCCAGTGCCAATGACATGTAAAAAATGTGTGAATAAAATTTGTGATGTGATGTAACGAAAAATTTAGTTGAAAGTTACTAGTGTTGTTTAAGAAGTTAGAGGAAGTGTGAAAGTAAGAAATTATGTCCAACAAGCATTCATCAAATAGCAGCATTAAAAGGGTCTGTGGACACACCATAACCAAATGGAAAGCAAAGTGCATCAGTGTCAAGATGATTCCCCATATACTTCAACCGTCTCATTCAGTAATCCCTGAGGACCAAAATTAGACCGCAACGCATTGTATGCTCAAGTCTTAGATTGTAATCACCCGGTGCACTGGAGGGGCTGCCTGAAGACGCCCCAAAAAAAAAGGGAACCAAAAGTGCCAAAAAGAGGAAATGCCGCGATCACGGACTGAAATGGTGATATATAGCCAACCAGATGACTTCGTAAAAAGTGAGGAGAGGGGACTAACCAAGTTATGGCCCTGACAGAGGAACCAGAGGCGCAAAAGTGCAAGTAGTGCTAGGGGTGTAGGGGGAAAGAATGGTCCTGAAGCTAGTAACGCAGTGTCTTATATGCGGCGGGTTGCTGATTTCTCGTGAGAAGTACGACTAATAGATAACCTGGTCCGATAGCTACCGGTCCTACGAGAAGTGTTGAGAGGATATGTCCTGCTACCATTCAAGGTATGTTGCTCAAGCACTGCCGTATCCTGGACGGGAGCATGTACAGATCTAGAAGGTTATGGGTTTAATACGAGGTATAGTGAGAGGTGCTAGGGACTATTGAAGTTAACTGTCCTCTGGGGGTGAGTGGGTGGGAAGGATAGGTATGTCCGCATACATATTTATGTACGTAGTACATGCATTAAATGTTTTTCCTACATTAATGTAATGTATTATGTGGTAAATAGAGTAATGCACATTTATACATAGGTTGTTGGGGGTGGGGGGGGTAGGGGGGGGGCCAGAGGGGTTCCTTTAAAAAATTATTTGTTCTCGTAGTTGAAGTCAACGGCGGTTTTTCAGGCCGCAAGTCTTGGAGAAAGGCCAAGCGGGAATTGCCATGACTTATTTTGTACTTTTTTTGGGGCTATGTTTTGTTTTAGGGGGATTGGCTGTTGCATCTAATCCCTCACCTTATTATGGGGTGGTTGGTCTAGTGTTAGCATCTGTTGTGGGGTGTGGGTGGTTGTTGAGTTTGGGTGTCTCTTTTGTGTCCTTAGTGCTGTTTATGGTGTATTTGGGTGGGATGCTAGTGGTTTTTGTGTATTCTGTTTCTTTGGCAGCGGACCCATTTCCTGAGGCTTGGGGAAGCTGGCGGGTTGTGGGGTATGGAATGGGGCTTGTTTTGGTGGTTGTTGTAGGTGGGATTGTTGGGGGTTGGGGTTTAGTGGAGTGTTGGAAGCTGGGGGTGGTTACGGTTGATAGTGGTGGGATGTTTTCTGCTCGGTTGGATTTTAGTGGTGTAGCTATGTTTTATTCGTGTGGGGCAGGGATATTTTTAGTGGCAGGGTGAGGGTTGTTGTTGACTTTGTTTGTTGTGTTGGAGTTAGTTCGGGGGTTGTCGTGTGGGGCTATTCGGGCAGTTTAGGGGGGTGGAGGGTTCAGAGAATAGTTTAACGTAAAATACCAGCTTTGGGAGTTGGAGATAGAGGTTTAAGTCCTTTTTCTCTGAGGTGCTTGATGGTGGAGGGAACTCTAAGAAGAGGTACAGTCTTCATTCTTTGGTTTACAAGACCAATGTTTTTGATAAACTATTAGAGTGGTTTAGTAGTTAAGTATTTTGTTTTCTAGGGTTGCGATGGTAGGAAAGAGGATTAAGAGGATGGTGAAGTAGGTGATGGAGGCTAGTTGGCCAATGATGATAAATGGATGCTCTACTGGTTGGCTGCCGATTCATGTCAGGATGAGTAAGTTAGCGACTAAGAGTCAGAATAGGAGTTGAGAGAGTGGGCGGAAGGCTATTGTGCGCTGTTTGGATTTGTGTAGGAGAGGACTTAGGAATAGAACTAGGACGGATGCAGCTAGGGCTAGAACACCACCTAGTTTGTTGGGGATTGAGCGTAGGATGGCGTATGCAAATAGGAAGTATCATTCTGGTTTGATGTGGGGAGGTGTGACTAGTGGGTTTGCTGGGGTGAAGTTTTCTGGGTCACCTAGTAGGTTGGGTGAGAATAGGGCTAGGGTTGCTAGGGGAAGGAGTATGAGCATAAATCCTAGGGCATCTTTTAGGGTAAAGTAGGGGTGAAATGGGATCTTGTCACAGTTTGATACGATTCCCAGCGGATTGTTAGAGCCCGATTCGTGGAGAAAGGTAAGGTGGATGAGGACAAGGCCTGTGATTATGAATGGGAGGAGAAAGTGTAGGGCAAAAAATCGAGTTAGGGTGGGGTTGTCTACTGAAAATCCCCCTCAAGCTCATTCCACAAGGGTTTGTCCAATGTATGGGACGGCTGAGAATAGGTTGGTAATGACTGTAGCCCCTCAGAATGATATTTGTCCTCATGGCAGGACATAGCCTACGAAGGCGGTTGCTATGAGGGTGAGTAGGAGTAGGACTCCTGTGTTTCAGGTTTCTTTGTACAGGTATGAGCCGTAGTAGAATCCGCGGCCGATGTGGAGATAGATGCAGATGAAGAAGAATGATGCTCCGTTTGCGTGGAGGTTTCGGATTAATCAGCCGTACTGTACGTTTCGGCATGTGTGGGCAACGGATGAGAAGGCTAGGGTTGTATCTGCTGTGTAGTGTATGGCTAGTAGTAGGCCAGTTAGGATTTGTGTTGCTAGGCAGATGCCTAAAAGAGACCCAAAGTTTCATCAAGCAGAGATGTTTGATGGGGCGGGTAGGTCGATTAGGGAGTTATTGATTATTTTTAGTAGGGGGTGGGATTTTCGGAGGTTGGGGGCCATTGGTTTTAGGTCTATGTATTGAGAGGACGATGAGGATAGATAGGGCAAAGGATCCTAGGTAGGTTTTAATTAGTCCGGTGTGAAGGGTGGTTGAGGTTTTAGTTGCTATGAGTTGCAGGTCAGCAAGTCCTTCTGGGCCTATTTTTTTGTACCAGGATAGGTCAATTAGGTGCGAGGCAATTTTTTGTCCACTGTTTAATAGGGTCAGGGAGCTAAGGCGATGTGTTAGGGGGTTAAAGTAGCCTAGTGTGGAGGAGAAGTTTAGGTAGGTGTTTTGTTTTGGTTTAAGTAGGGCATGGGTTATGTTGGAGAGTTCTAGTGCTAAGATAATGCCTAGGGCTGTAACGGCGATGGCCGCAGTTTTTGTGGTTATGGGTATGGTTATTGGAGGAGTTTTTGTGGGAGGGATGTAGGCTGTAATGAGTAGGCCTGCTAGAATGCTGCCTAGAGCAAGGCGGGTGATTGGGTTGATAATGATTGGGTTGTTTTCGTTTATTGGGGTGATTGAGGGTATGCGAGTGAATCCTGTTTGGACTAATAGGATTATGCGTAGGCTATAAGTTGCGGTGAATGATGTGGCTAGGAGTGTGAGGAGTAATGCTCATGTGTTTAGGTGGGATGTGTTTAGGTTTTCAATAATGAGGTCTTTTGAGTAAAATCCTGCTAAAAATGGGGTTCCTATTAGGGCAAGGCTGCCAATGGTTAAGCAGGATGTCGTTGTTGGAAGTATTTTTTGTAAGCCCCCTATTTTTCGGATGTCTTGTTCTCCGTTGAGGCTATGAATGATTGATCCTGAGCAGAGGAATAGCATGGCTTTGAAGAAGGCGTGGGTTGAAATGTGGAGAAAGGCTAGTTGTGGGAGGTTTAGTCCGATGGCAACTATTATTAGTCCTAGTTGGCTAGATGTGGAGAAGGCGATGATTTTTTTGATATCATTTTGTGTAAGGGCGCAGGTGGCGGCGAATAATGTAGACAGGGCACCTAAGCATAGGCAGAGGGTGAGGGCGGTTTGGTTGTTAGTAAGTATAGGGTGAGTGCGGATGAGTAGGAAGATTCCGGCTACTACCATAGTGCTGGAGTGGAGTAGGGCAGAGACTGGTGTTGGGCCTTCTATGGCAGCTGGTAATCATGGGTGTAGGCCGAATTGAGCTGATTTTCCTGTGGCTGCGAGGATGAGGCCCAATAGGGGAAGTGTTGGGGTTTGGGTATGGGAGATGGCTTGTTGTATTTCTCAGGTGTTCATGGTTGAGGCGAGTCAGGCTATGCTTAGGATTAGGCCGATGTCTCCGATTCGGTTGTAGAGTACGGCTTGGAGTGCAGCTGTGTTGGCTTCAGCTCGTCCTTGTCATCAGCCAATTAATAAGAATGACATGATTCCAACTCCTTCTCAGCCGATGAATAGTAGGAATATGTTGTTGGCGATGGTTAATGTTAATATGGCGATTAGAAATATTAGTAAGTAGGAGAAGAATTTTGTAATGTATGGTTCTGAGGCTATATACCATGTTGCGAATTGAAGAATGGACCATGTTACGAATAGGGCAATGGGGAAGAATATTAGGGAGTATTGGTCTATTTTAAGGCTAAGTGGGATTTTGAAGTTTATGATGAATTTTCATTCTCAGTGGGAGATGATGCTCTCTGTGCCTGCGTGTATGAAGAGGGTTATTGGGATGAGGCTTGTCAGGAGTGCAGCTTGGATGGTATATGTGATTGTGGTTGGGGAGTTTTGGAATTTTTTTGATAGCAGTGGGAGAAGTATTGGGGTAAGGAGAATTGTTAGTGTTAGGAGAATGGAGGTATTGAGGAGTAGTGTAGTCTCCATTACTTTTACTTGGATTTGCACCAAGATGGGTGGCTCCTAAGACCAGTGGATTACTGTTATCCTTTAAAAGTTAAGGGGGCTGAGGTTTTAGACTCAGATGCAAGAATTAGCAGTTCTTGCTGGTTGAACCTCCCCTCGGCAGGTAAGAAGGGTTTAACTTCTATTTTTAGAATCACAGTCTAATGTTTGGGTTGAAACTATACTTGCATAAGGGGGCTCCTGAGATGAGTTCTGGTTTTAGGATTAGAAGTAATATTGGGATGATGTGGAGTGTTATTAGGATATGTTCTCGTGTGGTTGAGTTCTGGATGGATGTGATGTAGGTTGGTAGTGTTCCTCGTTGGGTTGCTAGTAGCATGAATAATGTATATGAAGCGGTTAATAGGGTTGCGATTCCGGTTAGGATGATTGTAAAGGAGGATCAGTTGAATAGTGCAATTATGATGGTTAGTTCTGCTATTAAGTTTGTTGTTGGCGGGAGTGCCATGTTTGCGAGGTTGGCTAGTAGTCATCAGGTAGCCATGAGTGGTAGAAGGGGTTGAAGGCCTCGTGTTAGGAGGAGGATTCGGCTGTGAGTGCGTTCATAGTTTGTGTTGGCTAGACAGAATAGTATTGAAGATGTTAACCCATGGGAGATTATGAGGATTATGGCTCCTGAAAATGCTCAGTGGGTTTGAATTATGCTTGAGGCGATAACTAGGCCTATGTGGCTTACGGAGGAGTAGGCAATGAGGGATTTTAGGTCAGTTTGGCGTAGGCAGATTGAGCTAGTCATTAATGCTCCTCATAGTGCTAGGGTAAGGAATGGGTAGTGTAGGGGGCTTGAGAGGGGGCCTAGCAGAAGGGTGATACGTATGATGCCATATCCTCCCAATTTTAGGAGTAGAGCAGCAAGTAGTATGGAGCCTGCAATTGGGGCCTCTACGTGAGCTTTTGGTAATCATAGGTGGAGTCCGTATAGGGGTGCTTTTACTATGAATGCTATTAGTAGGGCTAGGCCTGAGAGGAGATTGGTTCAGGAGTTGGTGAATGTTGGGTGGGTTAGCTCTAATATTGTGAGGTGAAGGGTGCCAGTTTGTGTGTGGAGGTGAAGGATGGTGACTAGTAGTGGGAGAGAGCTGATAAGGGTATAAAATAGCAGGTAGATGCCAGCGCTTAGACGTTCTGGTTGGTTTCCTCATCGTGTAATTAGGATTAAGGTTGGGATTAGGGTTGCTTCAAATGAGATATAGAATAGTATTAGTTCGGTGGTTGAAAATGCCAGGATGATGAATGGTTGGATTATGATGAGTGTAGTGATGAAGATTCGTTTTCGTGTTAAGGGCTCATGCTGGAGGTGATTTTGGCTTGCTATGATTATGAGAGGTAGTAGTCAGCAGGAAAGTACTAGTAGGGGGGATGAGATTTGGTCAATACCTGTCCATTGGGTTAGGTTTTTGTATGGGTAGTATGTGGGGAGTAGTCATTGTAGGCTGAGGGTGGCGATTAATAGGCTGTGTGTGGTAGTGTTGGTTCATAGAAACTTTTGGGGGGATAAGAGGGTTGTAGGGAGGAGTATGATTGTTGGAAGGATGATTTTTAGCATTGTAGGAGATTTAGGTTATGTAGGTGGTCGGAGCCGTGAGTTCGTGTGGAAGCGACTAGCATTGCTAGGCCTGTGCCTGCTTCACAGGCCGAGAATGTGAGTATAAGTACGGGCATTATAGTGAAGGATGCTGCTTGGTTTTCGATAGGTCAAATTGATAGAGCTATGTACATAGATAGTATCATACTTTCTAAACATAGTAGGGCAGAGACTAAGTGTGTTCGGTGGAATGCTAACCCTAAGCTGCTTAGGGTGAAGGCTGAGTAGAAGCTTAGGTGTAGGAGCGACATAGAGAAAGTCATAGGGTTGGGCTATGGTTTGTTGAGTCGAAATCAACTGTCTTGATTAGACTAACTTTCTGTGTTATTCTGCTCATTCTAGGCCCCCTTGTGCTCATTCGTAGACTAGTCCTAGTGTAAGTAGGAGGATGAGGATTGAGGTTCAAGTTAGAGTGGTAGTAGGGGATTGAAGTTGGATAGCCCATGGGAGTGGTAATAAGAGTGCAATTTCTAGGTCAAATAGAAGGAATAGGATTGCTACTGAGAAAGAATCGGATTGAAAATGGGAGTCGAGCGGATCCGAGTGGATCAAAGCCGCATTCGTAGGGGGATAATTTTTCTGAGTCTGGATTGGTTTGGGCAAGTCAGAAGTTTAGGGTTGTTAGGACGATGCTTAAGGTGAGGGAGAGGATGAGTATAAATGTGATTATGTTAATTGCTCTTCTCTGGGGTTGCACCAGATTTTAGAGATTGGAAGTCAATTGTAATTAATATACTAGAAGAGCATGACCCTCATCAGTAGATAGTTATATAGAGGAATAATCAGATGACGTCTACGAAGTGCCAGTATCAGGCTGCTGCCTCAAATCCAAAGTGGTGGTTTGATGTGAAGTGGAATTTAATTAGTCGGAGGAGGCAGACTGATAGGAAAGAGGATCCAATAATTACGTGTAGGCCGTGAAATCCTGTGGCGACGAAGAAGGTTGAGCCGTATACACCGTCAGCGATTGAGAATGGTGCTTCGTAATATTCTATCATTTGAAGAGCTGTGAAGTAGAATCCTAGGAGAATTGTTAGGGTTAGAGCATGAATTGCTTGTTTTCGGTTGCCCTCTGTGATACTGTGGTGTGCTCATGTTACAGTGACGCCGGAGGCTAGGAGGATAGCTGTATTTAGTAGGGGTACTTCTAAGGGATTGAGGGGTTTGATTCCTGTCGGGGGTCATTGTCCCCCGAGTTCTGGAGTAGGAACTAGGCTAGAGTGAAAGAATGCTCAGAAGAATCCTAGGAAGAAGAATGCTTCGGATGTAATAAATAAGATTATTCCATAGCGGAGGCCTTTTTGGACTGTAGGGGTATGGTGTCCTTGGAATGTGCTTTCTCGTACAATGTCTCGTCATCATTGTAGTATAACTAGGATTATAGAGAGTAGGCCAATGTTTAGAAGTTGTGTGGAGTTGTGGTGGAACCATATGATTAGTCCTGAGGTAGTGAGTAGGGCGGCAGCTGCTCCGAAGATGGGTCAGGGGCTTGGGTCTACTATGTGATAGGAGTGTGCTTGGTGGGCCATTAGATGTTTTCTTGTAAGTATAGGCTTAGTAAGAGGACGAAGACGTAGGCTTGGATTATGGCTACTGCCACTTCTAGGATGGTAAGTAGGAGTAGGATTAATGTGGTGAGAATGGATACTGTTGGTACGAGGGGGAGCAAGGTGATGGTGGCTGTAGAGATGAGTTGAATAAGTAGGTGTCCTGCTGTAAGGTTTGCTGTAAGGCGGACGCCTAGGGCTAGTGGACGGATGAGCAGGCTAGTGGTTTCGATTATGATTAGGGCCGGGATTAGGGGTGTGGGCGTTCCTTCTGGTAGTAGGTGGCCTAAAGAGATTGAGGGCTGATTGCGTAGGCCTGTGAGGAGTGTAGCAAGTCAAAGTGGGAAGGCTAGTGCTATATTTATTGATAGTTGAGTGGTAGGTGTAAATGTATATGGAAGTAGGCCTAGTAGGTTGGTTGCAAGTAGTAGAACTATTAGTGATGTTAGGATTAGAGCTCATTTATGGCCGTTTTTATTTAGTGGGGTTATTAGTTGTTTTGTGATCAGGTGGAAAAGTCATAGTTGCAGGGTGGAGAGGCGGTTGGTGATTCATCGGTTGTTAGGTGTGGGGAGTAGTAGGGCGGGGAACAGTATTGAAAGTAGGATGAGCGGGATTCCTAAAAGGCACGGGCTTGTGAATTGGTCGAAGAAGCTTAGGTTCATGGTCAGTGTCAGGGTGAGGTTTTAGTGGTGATCGAGGCTTTGTTGGAGGGGGAGTTAGTAGGGGTAAATGATGAAAGTTTGGGTTGGATGATCAAGGAAAAGATTATTCATGATGTGAGCATGATGAGGAATCATGGATTTGGGTTGAGTTGGGGCATACCATTAAGGAGGTGTTGGTGTCCTCTTTCTCCAGCTTAAAAGGCTAGTGCTGTTACATAGCTTCTTAATGATTAAGATGATAGTAGTGAGGATCAGCTCTCGAAGTAGGTAAGGGGGGTTGATTCTACTACAATTGGCATGTAGCTGTGGTTGGCCCCACAGATTTCTGAGCACTGGCCATAGAAGATTCCTGGGCGGGTGGTGATGAATGATGTTTGGTTTAGTCGTCCTGGAATTGCATCAGTTTTTACTCCTAAGGTGGGGACTGCTCAGGAGTGTAGGACATCACCAGCAGTAACAATAATACGGATTGGGGATTCTATGGGAATGACAACGCGATGGTCGACCTCTAGTAGTCGAAAGTGTCCTAGTGGGAGCTCTGTTGTAGGGATTATGTATGAGTCAAAGGTTAGGTCTTTGAAGTCTGTGTATTCATAGGATCAGTACCATTGATGTCCGATGGCTTTTAGGGTTAGGTCGGGTTCATCAACTTCGTCTATTATGTACAGGATTTGTAGTGATGGTAGGGCGAGCAGGATGAGGACGATTGCTGGTAAGATTGTTCAGACTAGTTCGATTTCCTGTGCGTCAACAGTGTTTGAGGATAGTTTTTCTATTAGTATGAGTGTTAGGAGGTAGAGGACCAAGCTACAGATTGCTAGTGCAACCATTAGGGCATGGTCATGGAATTCAACGAGTTCTTCTATGATTGGGGATGAGGCGTCTTGGAATCCGAATTGTGAATGGTTGGCCACATGAGATGTACAGGATTTTCACCTGTGATTTAGTCTTGACAAGGCTATGTAATTAGTTTACTAACGTCCCATAAGAAAGAAGCATGAGTGGTTTAATGCGGTTGGCTTGAAACCAATATATGAGGGTTCGATTCCTTCCTTTCTTGTACTTGAACAAAGGCTGGTTCTTCGAAGGTGTGGTATGGGGGTGGGCAGCCGTGGATTCATTCGATGTTAGTGGCGGTTAGTTCTGGTTGTAGGACTTTTCGTTTTGATACGAAGGCTTCTCAGATAATGAATATTAGTATGATTACGGCTGTTATTGAGATTAGTGAGCCGATAGAGGACATGGTATTTCATAGGGTATAGGCGTCTGGGTAGTCGGAGTATCGTCGTGGTATCCCTGCTAAACCTAGGAAGTGTTGTGGGAAGAATGTAAGGTTTACACCTGTGAACATGACTCCAAAGTGAGCTTTAGCTCATGTGGGGTGTAGGGTGTATCCCGTGAATAATGGGAATCAGTGGGTGAATCCTGCTAGAATGGCAAAGACAGCTCCTATTGAGAGAACATAGTGGAAGTGAGCAACTACATAGTATGTGTCGTGGAGCGCAATATCTAGTGAAGAGTTTGCTAGGACGATTCCTGTCAGCCCTCCGATGGTGAAGAGGAAGATGAAACCTAGGGCTCATAGTATCGGTGGGTCTCATTTGATGGTGCCTCCATGCAATGTGGCTAATCAGCTGAAGACTTTAATTCCAGTTGGAATGGCAATGATTATAGTGGCGGATGTGAAGTATGCCCGAGTGTCTACGTCTATTCCTACCGTAAACATATGGTGGGCTCATACGATGAAGCCCAGGAACCCGATGGACAGTATGGCTCATACTATTCCTATGTAGCCGAATGGCTCTTTTTTGCCTGCATAGTATGTTACCACATGTGAGATGATTCCGAAGCCAGGTAAGATTAAGATATAGACTTCTGGGTGGCCAAAGAATCAGAAGAGGTGTTGATATAGGACTGGGTCCCCTCCTCCGGCTGGATCGAAGAATGTAGTGTTTAGGTTTCGATCTGTTAGTAGTATGGTAATGCCGGCAGCAAGGACTGGGAGTGAGAGTAGGAGTAGGACGGCAGTGATGAGTACAGATCATACGAATAGGGGGGTTTGGTATTGTGAAAGGGCTGGAGGTTTTATGTTGATGGCAGTTGTGATGAAGTTAATTGCCCCCAGGATAGATGAGACACCTGCCAGGTGGAGGGAGAAGATGGCTAGGTCTACTGAAGCTCCTGCGTGGGCAAGGTTGCCTGCTAAGGGTGGATATACAGTCCATCCTGTCCCTGCCCCTGCTTCTACTGTGGAAGATGCTAGCAGGAGGAGGAAGGACGGAGGTAGTAGTCAGAAGCTTATATTGTTTATACGTGGGAATGCTATGTCGGGGGCACCGATTATAAGTGGTACTAGTCAGTTTCCGAATCCTCCAATTATGATCGGTATGACTATAAAGAAGATTATTACGAAGGCATGAGCAGTGACGATTACATTGTAAATCTGGTCATCTCCCAGGAGGGTTCCTGGCTGGCCGAGTTCTGCGCGGATAAGTAGGCTAAGTGCAGTTCCAACTATGCCGGCTCATGCACCAAAAATTAGGTATAGGGTGCCGATATCTTTATGGTTGGTTGAGAATAATCATCGGTTAATGAAGGTCACAGGTAAGATGGCCGAGTGTTGAGGCGTTAGGCTGTAGTCCTTTTTACAGAGGTTCAATTCCTCTTCTTATCGGCTCTGTGGTGAAGTTCATGTTGAGTTGCAAGCTCATTGATGTACACTAAGAGTGTGCCAGAGCCTATAGATGGAAGCCTGTTGGTTTGGGCATCTAGCTGTTAACTAGAATTTCATGGGATCGAGGCCCATCCATCTAGGTAAGGCCCTAACTTAATTAAAGTATCTGGGTTGCATTCAGGAGATGCAGGTTAGTATCCTGCGGGCCTTAACAGAAACTAAGAGGGTTTAACTCTTGTTTAAGGCTTTGAAGGCCTTCGGTTTAGGTTATCCTAAGTTTCTAGATAGTAGTCAGGATTATAGGGGAGAGTGGGAGGAGCAGGATTGATAGGGAAGCTAGAATAGCAACTGGGGTGTTTGTTGGTTTAGTGATATGCCATTGTTTTATGTGATTTGTGGAGTTTGGGGGGAGTGTGATTGTTGAATAGTATGCTAGGCGGAGGTAGAAGAATAGTCCTAGTAGTGAGAGCATGGCAATGACAGTTGCTGTGGTAGTTATGTCTTGCTTGGTTAATTCTTGAACAATAAGTCATTTGGGCAGGAAGCCTGTTAGTGGGGGGAGACCTGCAAGGGAGAGTAGAGCTAGTATTAGGGTTGCATTTAGTATGGGAGTTTTTGTTCATGAGGTTATTATTGTTGATAGTTTTAGGGTCTTAGTTGTGTTAAGTGTGAGGAATACGGTGGTGGTTATTATGGAGTACAGGTAGAAGGTTAGCAGAGTAAGTTTAGGATTGTAAATGATGATGATAGCTATTCAGCCTAGATGGGAGATGGACGAGAAGGCTAGGATTTTTCGAAGCTGTGTTTGGTTCAACCCTATTCAACCTCCTAGTATAGTTGAGGCGAGTGCTATAAAGGTTATTAGTGTGGGGTTGAGTGAGTGGGATGTTAGGAATAAGATTGTAATTGGTGGGAATTTTATCATTGTTGATAATAGTAGGGCAGTTGTTAGAGATGAACCTTGGAGGACTTCTGGAAATCAGAAATGGAATGGGACTAATCCTAATTTTATTGCGATTGCTGTTGTTAGTAAGAGGGATGAGGTTGGGTGATGTAGGTGGGTGATATCCCACTGTCCTGTGGATCAGGCGTTAGTCATGCTCGAGAAAAGTACTAAGGCAGAGGCGGTGGCTTGTACTAGGAAGTATTTGATTGCAGCCTCGATGGCTCGAGGATGATGGGATTTTGAGATAAGTGGGATAATAGCAAGAGTGTTAATTTCTAGTCCAGTTCAGGCTATTATTCAGTGGTTACTTGAGATTGTGATGGTTGTTCCCAGGAGTAGGCTTAGGGATGAGATTAATTTTGCATGCGGGTTCATTAGTAGGGGAAGGAGTTAAACCACCATTTTCGGGGTATGGGCCCGATAGCTTTGTTAGCTGACCCTACTAGGAAATAATATAAAGGAAGTATGGAGGGCTTTGATCTCTTCTGTGTAGGTTCGATTCCTACTTTTCTAAACTTTTCTCAGGAAATGAGAGGGCTGGTATACCTCTATGTTCACTTTATCATAGTGATCCTTTACGTTCAGGCACATTTCCTTAAGTAAGGAGGAAGGCCTGCGTAGCAGATTGGCATGCTGGTGTGCCAAAGGCATAGTGCTAGTGTTAATGGGAGGAAGTTTTTTCAGAGGAGATGCATGAGTTGGTCGTAACGGAATCGTGGGTAGGAGGCACGAATTCATAAGAAGCCGGATGAGAGGAGCAGGACTTTTGTAGCTAAGACCACTGGAAATAATTCTGGGGGCAGGTTGAGTGAGCTTGGATTTAGAAATAAGATAGTGGTTAGTGTATTTATTAGCATAATATTTGCATATTCAGCCAGGAAGAACAGGGCAAATGGCCCTGCGGCGTATTCTACATTGAAGCCTGAGACTAGCTCAGATTCTCCTTCTGTAAGGTCGAATGGAGCACGATTAGTTTCGGCAAGCGTAGAGATATATCATATTATTGCAAGGGGTCATGACGAGAAGACGAGATATAGTGGTTCCTGAGTTGTAGCTAAGGTATTTAGGGTGTAGTTTCCACTTAATATAATTACGGAGAGGAGGATAATGGCTAGTGTTACTTCGTAGGAAATGGTTTGTGCTACTGCTCGTAGGGCGCCGATTAAGGCATACTTTGAGTTTGAGGCCCACCCTGACCATAGAATTGAATATACTGCCAAGCTTGACATAGCTAGAAGGAAAAGAAGGCCCAGGTTTAGGTCGGTGAGGGCAAAAGGAAGGGGGAGAGGGATTCAGATTGTGATTGCAAGGAGAAGGGCTAGTATAGGGGTTATAATGAAGAGAAATGGAGAGGAAGTAGATGGACGAATGGGTTCTTTAATGAATAATTTAACTCCATCTGCTACGGGTTGTAATAGACCGAAAGGGCCTACAATGTTTGGGCCTTTTCGGGCTTGCATGTAACTTAGGATTTTACGTTCTACTAGTGTAAGGAAGGCTACAGCGATTAGGATTGGGATAGCATAGGATAGGGACATGATAAGATAGGTTGAGGTAGGCGGTCGAATCATGATGGGGCTAGGGAGAGGATTTGAACCTCTGGATAAAGGGCTTAAGCCTTTTGCATTTAACCGAGCTCTGCCACGCTAGCGGTCCTTTTCTAGGATAAGTAGTGTTTGGGTGCTCCCTTGATAATTTAGTTGGGTTCATTGTTTGGGAGGAGGGCGTGCTTGTGGTATTGGCCCTACTTTTCCGGTCCTTTCGTACTGGGAGAAGTTCGTCATAGATAGAAACCGACCTGGATTGCTCCGGTCTGAACTCAGATCACGTAGGACTATTAATCGTTGAACAAACGAACCCTTAGTAGCGGCTGCACCACTAGGATGTCCTGATCCAACATCGAGGTCGTAAACCTCCTCGTCGATATGGGCTCTTGGAGGAGATTGCGCTGTTATCCCTGGGGTAGCTTGGTCCATTGGTCAATTGTATTGGGTCTGGTTACTGTTAGTACATTGAGAGGTCTCTCTTAGTTAAGAGGTGTGGTCTTATTTTTGGAGGATCTGTTTTTCTCCAAGGTCGCCCCAACCGAAAAATGTAGGCCAGTGTTTTGAAGGTAGTGAGCCTAGTAGGCTTGGAGTTCATAGGTAGTGGTCGCTGATTTTTAAGTTCCACAGGGTCTTCTCGTCTTATGTGTTTATTCTTGCTTTTGCACAAGAAGATCAATTTCACTGATTATCTGTAAGAGACAGTTAAGACCTCGTTTAGCCATTCATACAAGTCTCGATTTATGGGACAATTGATTGCGCTACCTTCGCACGGTTAGGATACCGCGGCCGTTAAACGTGGTGTCACCGGGCAGGCGTCACCTTCAATACTTGGTTAGCTGAAGGCTATGTTTTTGGTAAACAGTCGGGCCTTGGGTTTGCCTAGTTCCTTTTACAGATTTTAATCTTTCTAGTGGGCGCTCCTGAGTTGGGTTAACAGGGTAGGTAATATTTAATCTTGTTAGTGATTGTAGTATTGGTTGTACTGTTAATAATGTGTGAATGTAAGCTTGCGCTTGAGAGGGGGGCCCCCAGTTACTCATTTTAGCATTAATCCTCCTATTGTTATAGGTTGGCCTGTTGGTAATAAGGGAATCGCGCTGTTTAAAAATTTTTAGGTATAGAGCTTTGACGCACTCTTTGTTGGTGGCTGCTTAAGGGCCCACAGTTGAAGAGAGTGGTTGAGTGATTATCCGCTAGGGGAGATTGTGTTCTTTTTTAAAGGAGCTGTACCCCCTTTAAATAACTCTTAATTTGCCACAGGATGGTTTGTTAAGTGCCGCGGAGGGGAATTAAGGGAGAACTCAGATTCATTTCACAGGCAACCAGCTATCACCCAGCTCGATTGGCTTTTCACCTCTACTAGCAAGTCATCCCACTCTTTTGCAACAGAGACGGGTTCGCTCATAGGTAGCTGCTTGCAGGTAGCTCGCTTAGGTTTCGGGATGGCAAGCTTAAATTCGTTTTGCTTGGTTGTACTTGCTAAATCATGATGCAAGAGGTACAAGGGTTTATCTTTGCTGTCTATTGCTTGGGTTTTCACTATTATTTCATCTTTCCCTTACGGTACTAATTTCTATTGCGCCAAGTAGATACTTTTCTATCACCTATACTAAGTTGAGAGAATGTTTTAGTTTAGTTAGTGAAGTGGTTTCTTAATGGTTCTTATTTGGTGTGACTGGGCTAGGTCTAGCTTCAAGACGATCTGGTGAGTGGCAGATATCTTTCAGGTGTAAGCTGAATGCTTTAGCATTATAGCTACGTCTTGGTATGCTAAGTGCACCTTCCGGTACACTTACCTTGTTACGACTTACCTCGTCTTTGGCTAGTAAATATATTAGTTATTAGATGTTTGTAGCTTGTGAGGAGGGTGACGGGCGGTATGTACGTGCCCCAGGGCCAGTTTAAAGGGGGCATATATTGTCTCGCTTTACTGCTAAATCCGCCTTCCAGGGACGATTTCACATCCCTTTCCGTGAAGTTTTCTACTTTAGAAAATGTAGCCCATTTCTTCCGCTCCATGGGCTATACCTTGACCTGTCTTGCTAGCGGGGTTGGCTATTATGTCCACTATTGGGCTCTCAGGGGAGGTGGACTGGCGACGGCGGTATATAGGCTGTTCTGGCAAGGAGCGGTTGGGTGTATCGTGGGTTATCGATTATAGAACAGGCTCCTCTAGGTGGGTTTGGGGCACCGCCAAGTCCTTAGAGTTTTAAGCGTTTGTGCTCGTAGTTCTCGGGCGAATACTTTAGTGGAGTAAGTATTAAGATTTAGGGCTAGGCATAGTGGGGTATCTAATCCCAGTTTGTACCCTAGCTTTCGTGGAGTTTAATTGATCGGGGTGCTAAGATCGTCTTGAGGGTGGTTTTAAGAGCATCTTATGCTTATGACAGCCTAGCTGCATTTTAATCTTAGTTGTTATGATAACATGGTACCACTCTTTACGCCGTATTACGGTTAATTTGGGTCTCTTGTGTGACCGCGGTGGCTGGCACAAGATTTACCAACCCTAGGTGTTGCTATAACTAAGTCAAGCTTTCGCTTATTGCTTAAGGTTAATTACTGCTGAGTACCCGTGGGGGTGTGGCTAGGCAAGGCGTCTTGGGCTACGTTTAATGTGGTGTGCCTGATGCCTGCTCCTCTCGTCTTGGTAAGAAATCAAGGGCATTTACACTGGGGCGCGGATACTTGCATGTATATGTTTAGCAAGAATTAACGGTAAGGTTAGGACTAAGTCTTTTGTCTTTGGGCACATGTGGTGCCATCTTGGCATCTTCAGTGCCATGCTTTATTGTAAGCTACAAAGAC